AACAAACTTTTTTAACTCAACCCCCCTATTGAATGTACCCCCCCCTTCCCCCCCAGGGGGGGTATACTATGCATAATCGTGCATACATTTATATACCACATATACTATGGTACCGGTACTATATATTATAATCGTACTAAACCCATTATATGTAAACGGACATTAAACTATTACCCCCATTTCTCCCAATGTACAGTCTATGCAATGCTCTAAGACCTACCCTTCAACCTCCCCAAACAACTAGCTCCAGAACCCCCAAGTCACCATAACTATGAATGGTTACAGGACATACTATCTAATATAATGCTCTTCCCCATTTGGTTATGCTCGACGTACCAGATGGATTTATTGATCGTACACCTCACGAGAGATCACCAACCCCTGTCTGTAATGCTATTCCGTGACCAGTCTCAGGCCCATTCTTTCCCCCTACACCCCTCGCCCTTCTTGCCTTCCACCGTGCCTCTGGTTCCTCGGTCAGGAACATCCCATGTTTAACTCCTGAACTCCTCACTTTTCACGAAGTCATCTGTGCGTTATCTTCCCCTCTCTAGTCCGTGATCGCGGCATCCTATCTCTTCACTGCTGTTGGTTCCTTTTTTCTCTGGGGCTTCTTCACAGGTTGCCCTTCACAGTGCGGGTGCGGAGTGCTACTCAAGTGAAGCCTGGACTACTCCTGCGTTGCGTCCTATCCTAGTCCTCTCGTGTCCCTCAATGAGACGGTTTGCGTGTATGTGGTATCATCTTGACACTGATGCACTTTGGATCGCATTTGGTTATGGTTCTTCCACCCCCCCCGGTAAATGGTGCTATTTAGTGAATGCTTGTCGGACATATTTTTATGAATTTTCACTTCCTCTATTTTCTCCACAAAACTAGGAGATTCACCACAATTTTTTTTTTTATTTTTTATTATTTTTTAAAAACATTTTTTAAAAAAACAAATTAAACTAAAACTACCGCTTTAAAATCCTCAAACCACAAAAACGTTTCGTTTAGTATATATACATTATTGTATGCATCATTTTTATTAGAGAAACTCCACTACCAAAATTACTTTTTTAAAAACAAAAATTACATTGGACAAAACCCTACAAACAAACATTATTTATATTGATGATTAACAAATAGCTCAATTCTCCTACCTCTGACAGCCTCCATAGCTTAACCTAAAGCATGGCACTGAAGATGCCAAGACGGTACCTATAATACCTGTAGGCAAAAGACTTAGTCCTAACCTTGCTATTGATTTTTGCTAGACATATACATGCAAGTATCTGCGCACCAGTGAAAATGCCCTAACACCTCCTACCGAAGAAAAGGAGCAGGTATCAGGCACACCTACAGTAGCCCAAGACACCTTGCTCAAGCCACACCCCCACGGGTATTCAGCAGTAATTAACCTTAAGCAATAAGTGCAAGCTTGACTTAGCCATAGCAATTCTAGGGTTGGTAAATCTTGTGCCAGCCACCGCGGTCATACAAGAAACCCGAATCAATAGCCACCCGGCGTAAAGAGTGGCCATATGTTATCAACATAACTAAGATCGAAATGCAACTAAGCTGTCATAAGCCCAAGATCCATTTAAGCCCTCCAAACCATCTTAGCCCAACGATTAATTTTAATCCACGAAAGCCAGGGCACAAACTGGGATTAGATACCCCACTATGCCTGGCCCTAAATCTTGATGCCATCATACCCATGCATCCGCCTGAGAACTACGAGCACAAACGCTTAAAACTCTAAGGACTTGGCGGTGCCCCAAACCCACCTAGAGGAGCCTGTTCTGTAACCGATAATCCACGATTCACCCAACCACCCCTTGCCAACACAGCCTACATACCGCCGTCGCCAGCCCACCTAAATGAAAGATCAACAGTGGGCCCAACAGTCCCCCCCCCCCCACTAGCAAGACAGGTCAAGGTATAGCCCATGGGGTGGAAGAAATGGGCTACATTTTCTAACATAGAATATAAACGAAAAAGGGTGTGAAACCCACCCCTGGAAGGAGGATTTAGCAGTAAAGTGGGACCATGTTCTTCCAAGCCTACTTTAAGATGGCCCTGGGGCACGTACATACCGCCCGTCACCCTCTTCATAGGCTACTAACATTAATAAATAATACCCATACTAAGCCAAAGACGAGGTAAGTCGTAACAAGGTAAGCGTACCGGAAGGTGCGCTTAGACCACCAAGACGTAGCTATAACCCCAAAGCATTCAGCTTACACCTGAAAGATATCTTCCCGAAACAAGATCGTCTTGACTCGCCCTCCCTCTAGCCCAATCATCACACAACTCTTCACAATCAAAAATACATTCCCGTAACAAACCAAAACATTCTAACCTCCTCTTAGTATAGGTGATAGAAAAGACTTCTGGCGCAATAGAGGCCAACCGTACCGTAAGGGAAAGATGAAATAATAATGAAAACTACAAGCAAAAAACAGTAAAGATCAACTCTTGTACCTCTTGCATCATGATTTAGCAAGAACACCCAAGCAAAGCGAACTAAAGTTTGCCCCCCCGAAACCTAAGCGAGCTACCTGCGAGCAGCTACAACTGAGCAAACCCATCTCTGTCGCAAAAGAGTGGGATGACTTTCTGGTAGAGGTGAAAAGCCAACCGAGCTGGGTGATAGCTGGTTGCCTGCCAAATGAATCTAAGTTCCCCCTTAGTCCACCCCCCAAGGATGTTTACCTTAACCCCACACATGTTGGGACCAAGAGCAACTCGACGGGGGTACAGCCCCCTCGAAAAAGAACACAACCTCCTCCAGCGGATAATATCTCTCTCCTTCCCCCGTGGGCCTTAAAGCAGCCATCAACAAAAAAGTGCGTCAAAGCTTTCCCCATTAAAAATTCAAAAACCCATATGACTCCCTCACCCAAAGCAGGCTAATCTATGAAAATAGAAGAATTAATGCTAAAATGAGTAACTCGGAATTCTCCTCACAGCGCAAACTTACATCAACATATTATTAACAAAACAACTTATACTCCAACTTCAACAAGAACACATATTTAACTTATCTGTTAGACCGACTCAGGAGCGCCCACACAGATGATTAAAATTTGCAAAAGGAACTCGGCAAACCAAAGACCCGACTGTTTACCAAAAACATAGCCTTCAGCAAAACAAGTATTGAAGGTGATGCCTGCCCAGTGACCCCCAAAGTTTAACGGCCGCGGTATCCTAACCGTGCGAAGGTAGCGCAATCAATTGTCCCATAAATTGAGACTTGTATGAATGGCTAAACGAGGTCTTAACTGTCTCTTGCAAATAATCAGTGAAATTAGTATTCCCGTGCAAAAACGAGAATGTGATCATAAGACGAGAAGACCCTGTGGAACTTAAAAATAACGATCATCTCCCCACTAATACCACCCGCCGGGTCCACCTGCATAAGATACCTGATCGACATTTTTCGGTTGGGGCGACCTTGGAGAAAAACAAATCCTCCAAACCTGTAGACCACAACTCTTCACTAAGATCGACCCATCAAAGTACTAACAGTAACTTAGACCCAATATATTTGATTAATGAACCAAGCTACCCCAGGGATAACAGCGCAATCTCCTCCGAGAGCCCATATCGACAAGGAGGTTTACGACCTCGATGTTGGATCAGGACAACCTAATGGTGCAGCCGCTATTAAGGGTTCGTTTGTTCAACGATTAACAGTCCTACGTGATCTGAGTTCAGACCGGAGCAATCCAGGTCGGTTTCTATCTATGAACTAACTCCTCCTAGTACGAAAGGACCGGAGAAGTGGGGTCAATACTATAAAGTACACCCCAGCTTTATAAGCAATGAACTCAACTCAATTGCCAAAAGCTTCCCCCCACATCCAATTCCTAGAAAAGGAACAACTAGCGTGGCAGAGCTCGGTAAATGCAAAAGGCTTAAGCCCTTTACCCAGAGGTTCAAATCCTCTCCCTAGTTTCTCCTTCAATATGACTCCACCCTCCCTAATAAGTCTCTTAACTATAACTCTATCCTATGTACTTCCTATCCTAATTGCCGTGGCCTTCTTAACACTTGTAGAACGAAAAATCCTCAGCTACATACAGGCCCGAAAGGGCCCAAACATCGTGGGCCCTTTTGGTCTACTCCAACCTGTTGCAGATGGAGTAAAATTATTCATTAAAGAGCCCATTCGTCCATCCACCTCTTCCCCCTTCCTCTTCATTATAACACCAATCCTAGCCCTGCTACTAGCCCTCACCATCTGAACACCCCTTCCCCTACCCTTTCCCCTCGCAGACTTAAACCTAGGCCTTCTATTCCTCCTAGCCATGTCAAGCTTAACTGTCTACTCCCTACTCTGATCCGGATGAGCTTCAAACTCCAAATACGCCCTAATCGGAGCCCTTCGGGCTGTAGCTCAAACAATCTCATACGAAGTCACCCTAGCTATCATTCTTCTATCCACAATCGTACTGTGTGGAAACTACTCCCTGAGCACCCTAGCCACTACCCAAGAGCCTATCTACCTCATTTTCCCATCATGGCCCCTAGCAATAATATGATACATCTCCACCCTCGCCGAAACTAATCGTGCCCCATTCGACCTTACAGAGGGGGAATCCGAACTTGTTTCAGGATTTAACGTTGAATATGCCGCCGGACCATTCGCTCTATTTTTCCTAGCAGAATACGCTAACATCATACTTATAAATACATTAACAATTATCCTATTCCTCAACCCAAGTTTCCTAAACCTCCCATCCGAACTATTCTCTATCACATTAGCTACAAAAACTCTCCTACTCTCATCCACATTCTTATGAATCCGAGCCTCATACCCACGATTCCGCTATGACCAGCTAATGCACCTCCTATGAAAAAACTTCCTGCCTCTAACCCTAGCCCTATGTCTCTGACATACCAGCATACCAATTAGCTACGCCGGTCTACCCCCAATTTAAGGCAGCGTGCCTGAAAATAAAGGATCACTATGATAAAGTGAACATAGAGGTACAACAATCCTCTCGCTTCCTGTAAACTTAGAAAAGTAGGAATCGAACCTACACAAAAGAGATCAAAACTCTCCATACTCCCCTTATATTATTTTCTAGTAGGGTCAGCTAATCAAGCTATCGGGCCCATACCCCGAAAATGATGGTCTAACCCCTTCCCCTACTAATGAACCCACACGCAAAACTAACCTTCACCATAAGTTTAGTAATAGGAACTAGCATTACCATTTCCAGCAACCATTGAATTCTAGCTTGAACCGGTCTAGAAATTAACACCCTAGCCATCATTCCTCTTATCTCCAAATCCCACCACCCCCGAGCAATTGAAGCAACCATTAAATATTTTCTTACCCAATCAGCCGCATCAGCCTTAATCCTATTTTCAAGCCTAACCAATGCCTGATCCACAGGCCAATGGGACATTACACAATTAAATCACCCCACATCATGTCTAATACTAACCACAGCAATTGCAATTAAATTAGGACTAGTTCCATTCCACTTTTGATTCCCAGAAGTACTTCAAGGCTCCTCAATAATTACCGCCCTACTACTCTCAACCCTTATAAAACTCCCCCCAATCACCCTCCTCCTTATCACATCCCAATCCCTTAACCCCTCCCTACTTACCCTCCTAGCAATCTCTTCCGCACTAATCGGAGGCTGAATAGGTCTCAACCAAACACAAACACGAAAAATCCTAGCTTTCTCGTCCATCTCACACCTAGGCTGAATAATCATCATCATAACCTATAACCCCCATCTCACCCTCCTCACCTTTATCCTCTACACAGTAATAACAACAGCTGTATTCCTATCCCTCAACCAAATTAAAGTCTTAAAACTATCAACAATACTTATTTCATGAACAAAAACACCCATACTAAACGCAACCATAATGCTCACACTCCTATCCCTAGCAGGCCTTCCACCATTAACAGGCTTTATACCAAAATGATTTATTATCCAAGAGCTTACTAAACAAGAAATAACCCCCGCAGCTACAATCATCACCATGCTATCCCTCTTAGGCCTATTTTTCTACCTTCGCCTCGCATACCATTCAACAATTACACTTCCACCCAACTCATCCAACCACATAAAACTTTGGCGCACTAACAAAGCACCAAACACCCCCACAGCTATCCTATCCGCCCTATCAACTTCTCTACTACCCATATCCCCCCTAATTATCACCATATTCTAGAAACTTAGGATTAAACCGCCGCCTAAACCAAAGGCCTTCAAAGCCTTAAATAAGAGTTAAACTCTCTTAGTTTCTGCTACACTAAGACTAACAGGACATTAACCTGTATCTTCTGAATGCAAGCCAGACGCTTTAATTAAGCTAAAGCCTTAACCTAGGCAGATGGGCCTCGATCCCATACAATTCTAGTTAACAGCTAGACGCCACAACCACTTGGCTTCTGCCTACAAGACCCTGGTACGTTTTTAACGCACATCAATGAGCTTGCAACTCACCATGAACTTCACTACAAGGCCGATAAGAAGAGGAATTAAACCTCTGTAAAAAGGACTACAGCCTAACGCTTTAACACTCAGCCATCTTACCTGTGACCTTCATCAACCGATGATTATTCTCAACTAACCATAAAGATATTGGCACTCTTTACTTAATTTTCGGCACATGAGCAGGTATAGTCGGCACAGCACTTAGCCTGTTAATTCGTGCAGAACTAGGACAACCAGGAACACTTTTGGGAGATGACCAAATTTATAATGTAATCGTCACAGCCCATGCTTTCGTTATAATCTTCTTCATAGTTATACCTATCATAATTGGAGGCTTTGGAAATTGACTAGTCCCACTTATAATCGGCGCCCCAGACATAGCATTCCCGCGCATAAACAACATAAGCTTCTGACTTCTTCCCCCTTCCTTTCTTCTCCTACTAGCATCCTCCACCGTAGAAGCTGGAGCCGGCACTGGATGAACCGTTTATCCTCCCCTAGCTGGCAACCTCGCCCACGCCGGCGCGTCAGTAGACCTAGCCATTTTTTCCCTTCATCTCGCAGGTGTGTCATCAATTTTAGGAGCTATCAACTTCATCACCACCATCATCAACATAAAACCCCCCGCACTATCACAATACCAAACACCCCTATTCGTCTGATCCGTCCTCATTACTGCTATTCTACTACTACTATCTCTGCCAGTCCTCGCCGCTGGTATTACAATACTACTCACTGACCGTAACCTCAACACTACATTTTTTGAGCCCGCAGGAGGAGGAGATCCAATCCTATACCAACATCTATTTTGATTCTTCGGTCACCCCGAAGTCTACATCCTCATCCTTCCAGGTTTCGGAATAATCTCTCACGTAGTAGCATACTATGCAGGAAAAAAAGAACCGTTTGGCTACATAGGAATAGTGTGAGCAATACTATCAATTGGGTTCTTAGGCTTCATTGTATGAGCCCACCACATGTTTACAGTGGGAATAGACGTAGACACCCGAGCCTACTTCACATCTGCCACTATAATTATTGCTATCCCGACTGGCATCAAAGTCTTTAGCTGACTTGCCACCTTACATGGCGGGACAATTAAATGAGACCCACCTATACTATGAGCCTTAGGATTTATCTTCCTATTTACTATTGGAGGTCTAACAGGAATTGTCCTAGCCAACTCATCACTAGATATTGCCCTCCACGATACCTACTACGTAGTCGCCCACTTCCACTATGTTCTCTCAATAGGGGCAGTTTTCGCCATTCTGGCAGGATTCACTCACTGATTCCCTCTTTTCACAGGCTTCACCCTTCACCCTTCATGAACTAAAGCACATTTCGGAGTAATATTCACAGGAGTCAACCTAACTTTCTTTCCACAACACTTCTTAGGCCTAGCTGGCATGCCCCGACGGTACTCAGACTACCCAGACGCCTACACATTATGAAATACATTATCCTCAATCGGCTCTCTAATCTCAATAACAGCTGTAATTATACTCATGTTCATCGTCTGAGAAGCCTTCTCAGCAAAACGAAAAGTACTTCAACCCGAACTAACTTCTACTAATATTGAATGAATCCACGGCTGCCCCCCTCCATATCATACCTTCGAAGAACCAGCCTTCGTCCAAGTACAAGAAAGGAAGGAATCGAACCCTCACATGCTGGTTTCAAGCCAACCGCATCAAACCACTTAATGCTTCTTTCTTATGAGCTGTTAGTAAACCAATTACATAGACTTGTCAAGACTAAATCACAGGTGCAAGCCCTGTACACCTCTCATGGCAAATCACTCCCAACTAGGATTTCAAGATGCCTCATCCCCTATCATAGAAGAACTTGTTGAATTTCACGACCACGCCTTAATAGTAGCATTTGCAATCTGTAGCTTAGTACTTTACCTCCTCACCCTCACACTCACAGGCAAGCTATCATCAAACACTGTTGATGCGCAAGAAATTGAACTAATCTGAACTATCCTCCCCGCCGTTGTCTTAGTCTTACTCGCCCTTCCCTCCCTACAAATCCTCTACATGATAGACGAAATTGACGAACCTGATCTCACCTTAAAAGCCATTGGCCACCAATGATATTGAACCTATGAATATACTGACTTCAAGGACCTCTCATTCGATTCCTACATAACCCCAACAACAGACCTACCTCAGGGCCATTTCCGCCTCCTAGAAGTTGACCACCGCATTGTAGTCCCAATAGAATCACCCATTCGAATAATCATCACCGCCGACGACGTATTACACTCATGAGCTGTCCCAACCCTTGGAGTGAAAACAGACGCAATCCCAGGACGATTAAACCAAACCTCTTTCATCACCACTCGACCAGGAGTGTTTTATGGACAATGCTCAGAAATCTGTGGGGCTAACCACAGTTTCATGCCTATCGTAGTAGAATCCACTCCTCTCAAACACTTTGAAACCTGAACTTCCCTCCTATCATCTTAACCATTAAGAAGCTATGAATCAGCACTAGCCTTTTAAGCTAGAGAGAGAGGAAATTTCCCTCCTTAATGACATGCCTCAACTAAACCCAAACCCATGATTTGCCATCATAATTCTAACCTGATTCACCTTCTCGCTCCTCATTCAACCCAAACTACTCTCATTCATCCCTACAAACAACCCTATTAATAAAACTGTAACAGCAAAACCCACCCCCTGAGCCTGACCATGAACCTAAGCTTCTTTGACCAATTTTCAAGCCCGTACCTCCTAGGAGTACCATTAATCCTCCCAGCCCTTCTTCTTCCGACCCTCCTGTTCCCATCACCCGGACATCGGTGGGTCAATAACCGTCTTACTACTATTCAACTCTGATTTATTCACCTAATTACAAAACAATTAATAACCCCCCTAAACAAAGCAGGTCACAAATGAGCCCTCCTATTAACCTCTCTCATCTTAATGCTCCTCTCCATCAACCTACTTGGTCTCCTCCCATATACCTTTACCCCCACCACCCAACTATCAATAAACATAGCCTTAGCCCTTCCTCTATGACTTGCCACCCTACTAACCGGACTACGAAACCAACCATCTGCATCCCTAGGTCACCTTCTCCCCGAAGGAACACCTACCCCATTAATCCCAGCCTTAATTATAATCGAAACAACTAGCCTCCTAATTCGACCCTTAGCCCTAGGAGTACGCCTTACAGCCAACCTCACAGCTGGCCACTTACTCATCCAACTCATCTCCACAGCCACAATTACTTTACTGCCAATAATACCATCAATCTCTGCCCTGACAACAATTATCCTTTTCCTACTAACCATTCTAGAAGTAGCAGTAGCTATAATCCAAGCCTACGTTTTTGTTCTTCTCCTAAGCCTTTATTTACAAGAAAACATCTAATGGCACACCAAGCACACTCCTATCATATAGTTGACCCAAGCCCATGACCAATCTTCGGCGCAGCTGCAGCACTACTAACCACCTCAGGCCTAATCATATGATTCCACTACAACTCATCAACCCTATTAGCAATGGGCCTTCTTTCTATGCTCTTAGTTATACTACAATGATGACGAGACGTAGTCCGAGAAAGTACCTTTCAAGGCCACCACACCCCAACCGTCCAAAAAGGCCTACGATATGGCATAATCCTCTTCATTACATCAGAAGCCTTCTTCTTCCTAGGCTTCTTCTGAGCTTTCTTCCACTCAAGCCTAGCTCCCACTCCAGAGCTAGGAGGACAATGACCACCCACAGGAATTAACCCCCTTAACCCCCTCGAAGTCCCTCTTCTAAACACAGCAATCCTCTTAGCCTCTGGCGTTACCGTAACATGAGCTCACCACAGCATCACAGAGGGAAATCGAAAACAAGCCATTCACGCATTAACCCTTACCATCATCCTAGGGTTCTATTTTACTGCCTTACAGGCAATAGAATATCATGAAGCCTCATTTTCAATTGCCGACAGCGTCTATGGCTCCACCTTCTTCGTCGCTACAGGATTCCACGGACTACACGTAATCATCGGATCATCCTTCCTATCAGTCTGTCTCCTACGACTAATCAAATTTCACTTTACATCAAACCACCATTTCGGATTTGAAGCAGCGGCCTGATACTGACACTTCGTAGATATCATCTGACTCTTCCTATATATATCAATATACTGATGAGGATCTTGCTCTTCTAGTATACTAATTACAATTGACTTCCAATCTCTAGAATCTGGTACAAACCCAGAGAAGAGCAATGAATTCACTCACATTCATACTACTCCTATCCTTTGCACTAAGCACCGCACTAACCATCTTAAACTTCTGACTCGCCCAAATAAATCCAGACACAGAAAAACTATCCCCATACGAATGCGGATTTGATCCCCTAGGATCAGCTCGACTTCCATTCTCAATTCGATTTTTCCTCAGTAGCCATCCTATTCCTCCTATTTGACCTAGAAATCGCCCTACTCCTTCCTCTCCCATGAGCTATTCAACTTCAATCACCCACCATAACCCTCACCTGAACCGCCACTATCATTACCCTCCTCACATTAGGCCTCATCTATGAATGAACACAAGGGGGCTTAGAGTGAGCAGAATAACAGAAAGCTAGTCTAACTAAGATAACTGGTTTCGACCCAGCAGATTATAGGTAACACCTATAGCTTTCTTATGTCTCCCCTACACTTTAGCTTCTACTCTGCATTCACATTCAGCTGTCTAGGACTAGCATTCCACCGAACCCACCTTATTTCCGCTCTACTCTGCTTAGAAAGCATAATATTATCCATATTTATTCCCCTCTCAATATGGGCTGTCGAAAACCAAACTCCATCATTCACTCTAGTACCTATCCTAATACTAGCCTTCTCAGCATGCGAAGCCAGTGCTGGTCTAGCCATACTAGTAGCCTCAACCCGAACACATGGCTCCGACCACCTACATAACCTGAACCTCCTACAATGCTAAAAATTATCTTACCAACAACTATACTCCTACCAATAACCCTTCTATCCCCAGCGAAATCTATATGAACCAACGCTACAACCCACAGCCTTCTAATTGCCCTGATCAGCTTACACTGACTAGTCCCATCATACTACCCCTCAAAAAACTTAGCCCACTGAACAAGTATTGACCAAATCTCAGCCCCCCTGCTAGTCCTCTCCTGCTGATTCCTCCCCCTCATAATCTTAGCCAGCCAGGGGCACCTACAACACGAACCTTATGCACGAAAACAAATATTCATTTCAACCCTAATCACTATCCAACCCTTTATCATTCTAGCCTTCTCGGCAACAGAACTCATACTATTTTACATCTCATTTGAAGCAACCCTAATCCCAACCCTAATCTTAATTACACGTTGAGGAAACCAACCCGAACGACTCAGCGCAGGCATCTACCTCCTTTTCTATACCTTAATCAGCTCTCTACCACTACTAATCTCCATTCTCTACCTCCACTCAAAAACAGGGACACTACACCTCCCCCTTCTTAAACTCACCCACCCGAACCCCTCAACCCCATGAACAAATCTACTATCTAACCTAGCCCTCCTAATAGCATTTATAGTTAAAGCACCCCTATATGGTCTACATCTATGACTACCCAAAGCACACGTAGAAGCACCAATTGCAGGCTCTATACTACTCGCCGCCTTACTACTTAAGCTAGGAGGATATGGCATCATACGAATTACCCTGCTAATAGAATCCCCATCCAACCACCTTCACTATCCCTTCCTTACCCTAGCCCTATGAGGTGCCCTAATAACTAGCTCCATCTGTCTACGTCAAACAGACCTAAAATCCCTCATCGCTTACTCGTCCGTAAGCCACATGGGCCTAGTAATCGCTGCAAGCATAATCCAAACTCAATGATCATTCTCAGGAGCAATAATCCTCATAATCTCCCACGGACTTACATCTTCCCTCCTATTCTGCCTAGCAAACACAAACTACGAACGAACACACAGCCGTATTCTCATCCTCACACGAGGCCTTCAACCCCTTCTACCATTAATATCTATGTGATGACTCCTAGCCAACTTAACCAACATAGCCCTACCTCCAACAACCAACTTAATAGCAGAACTAACAATCATTATTGCCCTCTTTAACTGATCCCCCCTTACAATCATCCTCACCGGAGTTGCAACACTCTTAACCGCTTGTTATACCCTATACATACTACTATCCACTCAGCGAGGAACCTTACCAACCCACATTACAGCAACTCCAAACTCAAACACACGAGAACACCTCCTGATAACCCTTCACATCATCCCAATATTAGCCCTCATTCTTAAACCAGAATTAATCTCGGCAACCCCTATATGCAAACATAGTTTAACCCAAACATTAGATTGTGATTCTAAAAATAGGAGTTTAAATCTCCTTGTTCGCCGAGGGGCGGCCAAAGTCAGCAAGAACTGCTAATTCCTGCCTCCGAGCCTTAAATCTCGGCCCCCTTAACTTTTAAAGGATAAAAGTAATCCATTGGTCTTAGGAACCACCCATCTTGGTGCAACTCCAAGTAAAAGTAATGGAAACCGTACTACTCCTAAATTCTCTTACACTACTGACCCTACTTATCCTCCTCACCCCAATCATCTTACCCCTCCTATTCAAAGTCAAAAACCTCCCACAATCAATCCCAAAAACCATTAAAACTGCCTTCCTAATTAGCCTCATCCCAATAATTATCTTCCTCCATTCAGAAGTGCAAAGCATCACCACCTACTGAGAATGACAACTCACTCAAAACTTCAAAGTCCCAATCTCCCTAAAAATAGACCTATACTCCATAACATTCCTCCCCATCGCACTATTTGTAACCTGATCAATTCTAGAATTCTCAACATGATACATAGCCTCCGAACCCCTCATCTCAAAATTCTTCACCCTCCTCCTTATCTTCCTCATCGCCATACTAACACTCATCATCGCAAATAACATATTCCTTCTATTTATCGGGTGGGAAGGGGTAGGAATCATATCATTTCTCCTCATCGGCTGATGACAAGGACGAGCCGAAGCTAACACGGCTGCACTTCAGGCTATAATCTACAATCGAATTGGAGACATCGGTCTGATCCTAAGCATAGCATGGCTAGCTTCAACACTAAACACCTGAGAAATCCAACAAACCATTCAACCAAACCAAACACCCACCCTCCCCCTCCTCGGACTAGTCCTAGCCGCCACAGGAAAATCAGCCCAATTTGGCCTCCACCCATGACTTCCCGCAGCAATAGAGGGCCCAACCCCAGTCTCTGCCCTACTCCATTCCAGCACTATAGTAGTAGCCGGAATTTTCCTACTCATCCGTACCCACCCTATTCTGACCTCAAACAAACTAGTCCTAACCACATGCCTATGCCTGGGTGCCCTATCAACACTATTCGCTGCCACATGCGCCCTCACCCAAAACGACATCAAAAAAATCATTGCCTTCTCCACCTCAAGCCAACTGGGCCTCATAATAGTCACAATCGGATTAGACCTCCCCCAACTTGCTTTCCTCCACATCTCAACCCATGCATTCTTCAAAGCCATACTATTCCTATGCTCCGGCCTAATCATCCACAGCCTAAACGGAGAACAAGACATTCGCAAAATAGGATGCCTACAAAAAACTCTCCCAATAACCACTTCCTGTCTAACCATCGGCAACCTTGCTCTAATAGGTACTCCATTCCTAGCAGGTTTCTACTCAAAGGACCTAATCATCGAAAACCTAAACACCTCATACATCAACACTTGAGCCCTCCTCCTTACACTACTTGCTACATCCTTCACCGCAACTTACAGCCTTCGCATAACCCTTTTAGTTCAAACAGGATACAACCGTGTCCCAACAATCACACCCATCAACGAAAACACATCCTCAGCTATCCTACCTATCATCCGATTGGCTTTTGGCAGCATCATAGCCGGCCTATTAATCTCATCCCTTACCCTTCCCGTTAAAACACCCCCAATAACCATACCCACCGTCACAAAAACTGCCGCAATCATTGTCACAACCTTAGGAGTTATCCTTGCCCTAGAACTCTCAAACACAACACATACCATCACCCTTCCAAAACAAAACCCCCTCACAAACTTTTCCTCCTCACTAGGCTACTTCAATCCCTTAATACATCGAACCAATTCTGTAACCCTCCTGTACACAGGACAAAAAATTGCCTCCCACCTAATTGACATAACATGATACAAAAAAATAGGCCCTGAAGGCCTTGCCAACCTCCACCTCATTATAAGCAAAGCCTCAACTACCCTTCATACAGGATTAATCAAATCCTATCTAGGATCCTTCGCCCTTACAATCCTCATAACAATCCTACTAACCCAAAAATAATGGCACCCAACATTCGAAAATCACACCCTCTACTAAAAATAATCAACAACTCCCTAATCGACCTACCCGCCCCATCCAACATTTCTGCTTGATGAAACTTCGGCTCCCTCCTAGCAGTCTGCCTTATTACCCAAATCCTCACCGGCCTACTACTAGCCATACATTACACTGCAGACACCTCCCTAGCCTTCTCCTCCGTAGCCCACACATGCCGAAACGTACAATACGGCTGACTCATCCGAAATCTCCATGCAAACGGCGCCTCATTCTTTTTCATTTGCATCTTTCTTCACATCGGCCGCGGCCTGTACTACGGCTCTTACCTATACAAAGAAACATGAAACACCGGAGTCATTTTACTTCTCACACTCATAGCAACCGCCTTCGTAGGATATGTCCTTCCATGAGGACAAATATCATTCTGAGGAGCCACCGTTATCACAAACTTATTCTCAGCAATCCCCTACATCGGACAAACCCTAGTAGAATGAGCCTGAGGGGGATTCTCAGTTGATAATCCCACCCTCACCCGATTCTTCGCCCTCCACTTTCTCCTGCCCTTCGTAATTACAGGAATCACCATCACCCATCTCATATTCCTACACGAATCAGGCTCAAACAACCCCCTAGGCATCTCATCTAACTCTGACAAAATCCCATTTCACCCATACTATTCCCTCAAAGACATCCTAGGCCTAGCACTCATACTCACCCCATTCCTCACACTAGCCCTATTCTCGCCAAACCTACTAGGTGACCCAGAGAATTTCACCCCAGCAAACCCACTAGTAACCCCCCCTCACATCAAGCCAGAATGATATTTCCTATTTGCCTACGCCATCCTACGCTCAATCCCAAACAAACTAGGAGGTGTCCTAGCACTAGCAGCCTCAGTACTTATTCTCCTCCTTATCCCCTTCCTTCACAAATCCAAGCAACGAACCATAACCTTTCGTCCACTTTCCCAAGCCCTATTCTGACTACTGGTCGCCAACCTCCTCATCCTAACTTGAGTAGGAAGCCAACCAGTCGAACACCCATTTATCATTATCGGTCAAATAGCATCACTTTCATACTTCACTATTCTACTCATCCTCTTTCCAACAATCGGAACCCTAGAAAACAAAATACTCAACTACTAAGTACTCTAATAGTTTATGAAAAGACATGTGGTCTTGTAAACCAAAAAGCTGAAGACCCCACCTCTTCTTAGAGTAGCTCAGAAAAAAAGGACTTAAACCTCTATCTCCAGCTCCCAAAGCTGATATTTTTAATAAACTATTTTCTGAACCCCTAATCGCCCGAATTGCTCCCCGAGACAACCCACGCACAAGCTCTAACACAACAAACAGCACCAACAACAAACCCCACCCCGCCACCAAAAACAGCCCAACCCCATACGAATAAAACACTGCCACCCCACTAAAATCCAATCGAACAAAAGACACCCCCCCACCATCAACAGTAACCACCACAAATTTCCAAAAATCAACAAACCCCGCCAAAAATACCCCAACACAAACCACTAAAACAAACCCTAGCCCATAACCAACTACACGCCAATCCCCTCAAGCTTCAGGATAAGGATCCGCCGCCAAAGATACAGAATAAACAAAAACTACCAACATACCCCCCAAATAAACCATAAACAACGCCAAAGAAACAAAAGAAACACCCAAACTCACTAACCACCCACATCCAACCACAGACGCTAATACCAACCCCACTACACCGTAATAAGGAGAAGGGTTAGACGCTACAGCTAAAACCCCCAACATAAAACAAACCCCTAAAAAAATTACAAAATAAGTCATATATTCCCGCTTGGATAAACCCCAAGGACTACGGCTTGAAAAGCCATTGTTGTTCTCAACTACAGGAAC